CGCTACCAAACTGCGCTACATCCCTTTCAATTGGTCTACAGTGTCATTGTAGAGAATCCCTGTCTTGTTTTCCACATCTTTATTTCCTACATTGATATACACAAACTATCTTATCATTTCTTCCTTCTTCCTTTTGTTCTCATATATCATATAACAAACATATAATATGGTAAAAGACTTATATAAAGTATGAAATAAATATGAAATCTACCACAAAAAATTAATATTTTTTAGGAATTTAAGACGGAAATGGACGTATTTTTTTCTTTTAATAAATATCTATTTTGTACATTTCAATTTGAATTAGGAACTCCGCGTACAAGTGGTAAGTCATTAACTACATATACACATCCGGTCATATATGTATTACCATTATGTATTACAAATTACAATAAAATTACAATAACGAATACAGAAAGAGGAGTTTTTAAAATGCGAGATCTAAAAACATATCTCTCCGTGGCACCGGTAGTAAGTACTCTATGGTTCGGGTCTTTAGCAGGTTTATTGATAGAGATCAATCGTTTTTTTCCGGATGCGTTGATATTCCCCTTTTTTTCATTCTAGCTATTGATATGGGAAGGGGGAAGAAGATTAGAGATACAATCAAATATCTGTAACTAATCCCTACCCCTCCCTTCTTTTTTTCTTTGTTTTTTCTTTTTTTCTTTTTTTACTTATTCTTTCTAAAAAAAAAAAAAAAACAAAGAAAAAGCGGTTTCACCCTCAGTGAAACTATGAACTCGGGCTCAGGCTCAAATTAAATTAATAATAGAATGGAAATGCGGTGGTTGGGGCAACAATATCATACAAGATACTTAACTGAAAATGAAATACTGTACGGCAATTTAAAATTATAAATATAGTTAGAAATAATTATATTACTTATTATTTATTACTATATTGATTGCAACAAAATAGTTCTTTCATAATTTGATTTCGAGTTACCTGCTTCTATTTTTGTGTCCTTTCTTCTTCCTTGCTTCGGGTCGGAAAATTAAAGAATTGAGTGAATCAAAAACCAAAGGAGGTTCATGGCTAAGGGTAAAGATGTCCGAGTAACGGTTGTTTTGGAATGTACCAGTTGTGTTCGAAATCGTGTTAATAAGGAATCAATGGGCATTTCCAGATATATTACTCAAAAGAATCGACACAATACGCCTAGTCGATTGGAATTGAGAAAATTCTGTCCCTGTTGTTACAAACATACGATTCATGGGGAGATAAAGAAATAGATCGAACCGATCGCTCGTGTGTCAGTCTTCCAAGGAAGATGAAAAATTACATATTATATATAACAATATATAAACAATATATATATAATTTATTTCAATTTATTTTTTAATTTATTTAAATATAACCAAATAAATAGAAAAAAACCAAATCCTATTTCGATCGGATCAAAGATGATGTAGAATTAAGAAATAGGATTGGGATTTTCAGGATAAGGAATAAACAAACCATGGATAAATCCAAGCGAATCTTTCTTAAATCTAAGCGATCTTTTCGTAGGCGTTTGCCTCCGATCCAATCGGGGGATCGAATTGATTATAGAAACATGAGTTTAATTAGTCGATTTATTAGCGAACAAGGAAAAATATTATCTAGACGGGTGAATAGATTGACCTTAAAACAACAACGATTAATTACTATTGCTATAAAACAAGCTCGTATTTTATCTCCGTTACCTTTTCTTAATAATGAGAAACAATTTGAAAGAAGCGAGTCAACCGCTAGAGCTGCTGGTCTTAGAACCAGAAAAAAATAGGTTGACTCTTCAATTGAATTGAATCAAAATAAAATTCCAATCCAAACTCAAATGCGGATTGACGTTTTTTTTTTTTTGTTCGAAAAATCGTAAAATCGAAATGTCCTGTCGTAAGAAAAAAAAATGTGAGAAGAGGAATAAATATTTTTTATTTAACGGCTTTCTTCATTTTGATGACTTTATCATATTTTATCATACTAATTTCTACTCTACCTTCCCAGAGTTCATTCTCCAGGGAACTCCATTAAAACTATTCCAACGGATTCCTGCCAATCTCTTTATTTTATGATCTCATTGGAAATCATATAAAGACAACTCTTATTTAATATAGCTATTTGTGCAAGTATTTTACGATTAAGAAGTAACTGTCTCTTGTACAGATTGTGTATAAATTTACTATAACTGAAGTATACTTTATTCTCGCGAATTACTGCATTTATCCGAGTGATCCACAACCGACGAAAATCTCTCTTTTGTCTACCTCTATCCCGATGAGCCGAAACCAAAGCTCTTATTTTCTGTTGAGTAATAGTACGAGTAAGTCTTGAATGAGCCCCTCGAAAGGTTGATGCAAATAAACGCATTTTTGTTCTACGTCTTCGAGCTATATACCCTCGTTTAATTCTGGTCATTGAATAAATGAAACTTTGATGAATAACTAATCGATTTCCTTTCTTTCAGTTATTCCCTTCCCGTATCCTAGTCTATTAATAACAAAACGGATTCTTCCAATGTATAAAATTTAAATTCCAATGGCTTTTGCTACTATAACCTTCCCGACCACGATTTTTTTTTTTTTTCTAGGTGAAATGCCTAGAAAAAAATTGTATTGATATTAGGTATCAAAAACACATAAAAGTAGTAAATATAAATGGATATAGTGGGTTCCATCGTTTCTATGGTTACTTCTTAAACGGTGAGGTCCTCTCTATACACCGGAGCCCTTCTTTCATTTAATCAATGTTATTGTTAACTTGTACAGTTCACACTCTTTGGCTCTACCCATAATTATCCAGTACGAGGTCTTTCACAATGAGATCTACTTATACAGTAACGGTATTTAATTATGAAGATTTGCTGAGTAGCTGACCCTGTTAGTCCGTTCTTGCAAGAGTAAGGCATAATTTTTCTGCTTTTTAAAATAGTATTTCCCCTGCTTAATGGATATCATTTGCTATCAATGGAGAATTCTTTCTCATCTTAAATTTAAAACGGAGTTGATTGGATTTGCACCAACGGAAACCATACATTTGATACCACAATAGAAGGATAGATCTTTTTGATTTTTAGATATTGAATGGAGTTCTTCCATTCTAGTCTATTCACTGGTACTGATCGTTGATACTGGATCAATTGTTTTCTTTCTTTTGTCCTAGCCCATGATCTGAACGAGTCGCACATACACCCTAGTACATGTTCCTCGTCGCTGAGGACATCCCCCAAGAGCGGGGGATTTCGTGACATTTCTGATTGGCTGTCTTGTGTTTCTAATAAGTTGTTTAATAGTTGGCATATTGAATCATATACATAATGGGCTGGTTTAGATCGATCTTAACCGGATGATTATGAATTATTTTATTTCTATATTAATAGATTAATGAATAGAATATTAAATCCGGTAAGAAGATAAAATAAGAAGATAAAATCTCAAATCACCAATTCGTCTGAAATTTTTGTTATTTTTTCTTTTTTATTCAGTCGCTACAAGATCAACAATTCCATGAGCTTGGGCTTCTGTTGCTGACATAAAAACATCTCTTTCCATATCTTCGGATACAACCCATAAGGGTTTGCCTGTCCTTTGTACATAAACCCTTGTGACGGTTTCGCGCAGCTTCAAAAGTTCTTCCGCTTCCAAGATAAATTCTCCCGTCTGTGCCTCATAAAAAGAACTAGCAGGTTGATGGATCATTACCCTGATGATATAACATAATAAATGTTTATTCTATCTCGCATGATGATAAGGTGAAGAGATAAAGAATAATAAAATATATATATTGAACAACCGTACAGGCATCTTTTACGCATTGCATACGGCTCTATAATGGAATTCGTTTTTACCTTACTTAAATATCAAATAAATTAAATATAGGGTCTATCAGACTCGGGTTGGTAAATGATCCAATAACCACCCTTCTTTTTGTTTTTGGAGTAGTTCAAAAAAAAAAATACTATGATGGCTCCGTTGCTTTATATATTTATTTCGTCTGTTATTTAGCAATCCCAAAGTTTCTTTTTTTTTTTTTCAAATAAAAAAACAAGATTTTTTTTATTTTCATATTCTTTCATAACCTAAATATTGTTAAGAGCCTCCCGGCGTGAAAACAAAAAAGTTTGTGACGCTGAAATAGGCCTCCCGATAGATTAGATAAAATCGGAAATACCTTTTATCTCATACTACTCTTTCGATACATAATTTAAGGGTTAAAAAAATTTATCATATCGAATTCGAAGTGCCATGCTATTATTACTTAATATTCATATTTCATATAGCGCGAAGGCATAGTCTTCTTTTTTCTCTCAAATCAAATAAAAAACTCATTGGCGCCAAGCGTGAGGGAATGCTAGACGTTTGGTAATTTCTCCTCCGACCAGAATAAACGATCCCATTGAAGCGGCTAATCCCATGCATATTGTCTGTATATCTGGTCGCACAAATTGCATAGTATCATAAATAGCTACTCCGGGTATTACCCATCCGCCAGGAGAATTTATAAACAAATATAGATCTTTGGTATCATCCTCTATACTGAGATATACCATAAGACCAATAAGTTGATTCGAGATCTCGCTATCAACCCCTTGGCCTAAAAAAAGTAATCTTTCTCGATAAAGTCGGTTGATTGGGATAAAGTTGTATCCCTTAGAAACCGTACATGCACCTTTTGATGCATACGGTTCAACAAAAATAACGAAAAAAAAAAAAGAATCAATGTGTAGATGTAGATTCTAGCTCTTTCTTTTTTTTTTTTTTTTCATACCAGGCTTTTAACTTATAAAAAGGGGCTTTTATTTCATTTTTCAAAAAAGATGGGTTTTGGCCTGTTTTGTTTATCTATAAAAAAAAATTACTAAATTTATCTAACTAACTTTTCATTGATGTATTGTTTCATCGAGATACAATCTCAATCGCGATGTAATTTTCTTGTTCCTGAATGGGCTTCTTCAATTTTTTTAGGTTTATGCTCTACTCCGAGTAAAGATCCGCCCGATTTGGATTTGCACATATATGACAAATGCCCCAATACCACGTCCTTTTGCTACGACTTCCTTTTTACAATTTATTTCATGTCTTACAACAGATATTCAATGCATTCATCATATTACTCGATTGATTAACAGTTTGAGATCACTTCTATTATAAATATATAAAGAAATAGAATATGATAGAAATAGTAATCATAAATAGATTTATTACCGGTTTTTTTTCTAAACGGAGCCTGGATACTTCATTTTATTGGCCTAACCAAGATAACCATAAATTATTCTAATTGATAATATTAATCTGTATACCCTCCCGAAAAAATGGATCTAATTGAACTTCACGCTCCAAATTTTTGATAATTCAATCAATCTTTCTTGGGCGAAGGGGAGGATATCTCGATCGGGGAAGAGAATGGGGAAATACCATATGACCCAATATATCTGACAAGTCGCACTATACGTCAATCCACAATGCATCTTCCTCTCCAGGACTTCGAAAAGGTACTCTTGGAACACCAATAGGCATTAAATAAAAGAAAAATTAAGTACTATATCTCACTTTGATGTGAAAGCGTAACAATGGATTTAGTGTCCTACTAATATTGGCCTTTATCATATTTTATCCATAGATTGACTAAGTTCATAAAAAAAGATAAAGAAGACAAAATGAATAAAGGAAAATTATTACAAATAAGTCCTTTGAATGATGAACAAATATATATATGCATTCACTCATATAAAATGGTATCAACCCCCTACCATTGCGTATTGGTACTTATCGGGTGTAGAATAGATCTGCTTCTTTTTGTTCCTACGAACAAAATAGTTTCATTATTACTAAAAGTAATTGAAAAGAATCAAACAAATCAAACAAATATTAATTCTTTCCCCAAGATAATCCACTAAAAAGAGGGTCCACAGCATAGTTTTTTCCAATGCAATAAAGTTACATTGTGTCTATTTTTCATTGATAAAGGGGTATTTCCATGGGTTTGCCTTGGTATCGTGTTCATACCGTCGTATTGAATGATCCCGGTCGTTTGATTTCTGTCCATATAATGCATACAGCTCTGGTTGCTGGTTGGGCCGGTTCGATGGCTCTATACGAATTAGCAGTTTTTGATCCTTCTGATCCTGTCCTTGATCCAATGTGGAGACAGGGTATGTTCGTTATACCCTTCATGACTCGTTTAGGAATAACCAATTCATGGGGCGGTTGGAGTATCACAGGGGGTACTGTAACGAATCCGGGTATTTGGAGTTACGAAGGTGTGGCCGGGGCACATATTGTGTTTTCGGGCTTGTGCTTTTTGGCAGCTATCTGGCATTGGGTGTATTGGGATCTAGAAATATTTACTGATGAACGTACAGGAAAACCCTCTTTGGATTTGCCTAAGATCTTTGGAATTCATTTATTTCTATCAGGGGTGGCTTGCTTTGGTTTTGGTGCATTTCATGTAACAGGATTGTATGGTCCTGGAATATGGGTGTCCGATCCTTATGGACTAACTGGAAGGGTACAATCCGTAAATCCAGCGTGGGGTGTGGAGGGTTTTGATCCTTTTGTTCCGGGAGGAATAGCCTCTCATCATATTGCAGCAGGGACCTTGGGCATATTGGCGGGTCTATTCCATCTTAGTGTACGTCCACCTCAACGCCTATACAAAGGATTACGTATGGGAAATATTGAAACCGTCCTTTCCAGTAGTATTGCTGCTGTCTTTTTTGCCGCTTTTGTAGTTGCTGGAACTATGTGGTATGGTTCAGCAACTACCCCGATTGAATTATTTGGCCCCACTCGTTATCAATGGGATCAAGGATACTTCCAACAAGAAATATATCGAAGAATTGGTGCTGGGTTGGCTGAAAATCAAAGTTTATCTGAAGCTTGGTCTAAAATTCCCGAAAAACTAGCTTTTTATGATTACATCGGCAATAATCCGGCAAAGGGGGGGTTATTCAGAGCGGGCTCAATGGACAACGGGGATGGAATAGCTGTTGGGTGGTTAGGACATCCTATCTTTAGAGATAAAGAGGGGCGCGAACTTTTTGTACGTCGTATGCCTACTTTTTTTGAAACATTTCCGGTTGTTTTGGTAGACGGAGACGGAATTGTTAGAGCCGATGTTCCTTTTAGAAGGGCGGAATCTAAATATAGTGTCGAACAAGTAGGTGTAACTGTCGAGTTCTATGGCGGCGAACTCAACGGAGTCAGTTATAGCGATCCCGCTACTGTGAAAAAATATGCTAGACGTGCTCAATTGGGTGAGATTTTTGAATTAGATCGTGCTACTTTGAAATCCGATGGTGTTTTTCGTAGCAGTCCACGGGGTTGGTTTACTTTTGGACATGCTTCGTTTGCTTTGCTCTTCTTCTTCGGACACATTTGGCATGGTGCTAGAACCTTGTTTCGAGATGTTTTTGCTGGTATTGATCCAGATTTAGATGCTCAAGTGGAATTTGGAGCATTCCAAAAACTTGGAGATCCAACTACAAGAAGACAAGTAGTCTGATACAATATGCTTTGTTACTTGTTACTTTTCATTTTTATTTTATTTTTGTGATTTTTAGATGGGGTACCAGATAAATCTTGATTTGAATCACTGCCTTTTCTTTGACTCTTGTTCTTTATTTATCCGGGAGACGATCCCAAATAAACAGGTATGGAAGCTATAATTGTAAACCACGATCGAATCTATGGAAGCATTGGTTTATACATTCCTTTTAGTCTCAACTCTAGGAATAATTTTTTTCGCTATCTTTTTTCGAGAACCGCCTAAAGTTCCAACTAAAAAGGTGAAATGATTTGTCATTATCTCAATTGAAGTACGGATCCTCCCAATATTGGGAGGATCCGTACTTCAACTAGTCCCCGTGTTCCTCGAATGGATCTCTTAGTTGTTGAGAGGGTTGCCCAAAAGCAGTATATAAGGCGTACCCAGTAAAACTTACAAGTAAACCAGATAAAAAGATGGCAACTAGGGTTGCTGTTTCCATGATTATATAGTTTTAAGACATTATAAAGTTTTAAGACCACAATGGATCTATGATAAGATCATTTATTTACAACGGAATGGTATACAAAGTCAACAGATCTTACTGAATATAAAATATTATGGCTACACAAACCGTTGAAGGTAGTTCTAGATCTGGCCGCCCAAAACGAACTAATGCGGGGAGTTTATTGAAACCATTGAATTCAGAATATGGTAAAGTAGCTCCTGGGTGGGGAACTACTCCTTTGATGGGTCTCGCAATGGCTCTATTCGCGATATTCCTATCTATTATTTTGGAGATTTATAATTCTTCCATTTTACTGGATGGAATTTCAATGAATTAGATTCACAAGAACCATTAACTGGCTTTTTCAATACAAAGTGAAGCGTTTAGGTTTCTGATTTTTATCCCATTCTATTTTGGTAGTTTGACCGTGGAATTTCTTTGTTTCTGTATTTCCGGAATATGAGTGTGTGACTTGGTATAAATGATCCTATGGATAGTACAGAGAATGGGTCTGTCATCTTGATAGAGATGGTTTTACTTCGTCGGATATTCATTCTAGTATCTGGAGCACGGAATCTATGAAATAGATTACTATTAGAACTATGATTCATACTTAAAAGTCAGACCTCGTGTCCGGACTTCAAAAAATTTTTTCAAAGAGTTAGAAGTTATAAATAGAAATTTTTTTATTCTTTCAAACTTTCGTTTATGCTTATTTTGATCAAAGGACAAAACAAAGGTTTCTTTGGTTTGGATTTTTAGTCATTATATCTATTCATTGAATAAGTGATGATCCAATGGTTCTTACTCAGGGAATTTTGGGACTTAGACTTAGTTTGAAAGGGTTTTATTGAATCATCGTGGTTTTAGTATGAATCTGAGGTTTTAATCAATTCATAGGGTCTTAACAAGAGAATTCCTATCAATAATAACGAAAACAGCAGTAAAGCCGCATTACACATAAATAACACCAAAGAAAATAGGTAAATAGAAGATTCAAGAGGCCTATAATGATCAATATATAGACGAATGAGCCGACTTGATTTTTTGGCATTATAACCACAAAGAAGAGCTTTCGGATTTTTATTCTTTAGTATCTTCAAAAAAAAATTGAATCATAAATCATAGAATTAATAAATTTCAAACTTTATATTACACACATCCGTTAGAACTAGTATTTGGGTGTTTCTGTTTGAGCCGTACGAGATGAAATTTTCATATACGGTTCTCCGGGGGGGTCCCCTTGATTTACCTATCTCAATAAAATCTATGATTGGTTCGAAGAACGTCTTGAGATTCAGGCAATTGCCGATGATATAACTAGTAAATATGTTCCTCCTCACGTCAACATATTTTATTGTCTAGGGGGAATTACGCTTACTTGTTTTTTAGTACAAGTAGCTACCGGGTTTGCTATGACTTTTTATTATCGTCCGACCGTTACGGAGGCCTTTGCTTCTGTTCAATATATAATGACTGAAGCTAATTTTGGTTGGTTAATCCGATCAGTTCATCGATGGTCGGCAAGTATGATGGTCCTAATGATGATCCTGCACGTATTTCGCGTGTATCTCACCGGCGGCTTTAAAAAACCTCGTGAATTGACTTGGGTTACAGGTGTGGTTTTGGGTGTATTGACCGCATCTTTTGGTGTAACTGGTTATTCCTTACCTCGGGACCAAATTGGTTATTGGGCAGTAAAAATTGTAACAGGCGTACCAGACGCTATTCCTGTAATAGGCTCGCCTCTGGTAGAGTTATTACGCGGAAGTGCTAGTGTAGGACAATCCACTTTGACTCGTTTTTATAGTTTACACACTTTTGTATTACCTCTTCTTACCGCCGTATTTATGTTAATGCACTTCCCAATGATACGTAAGCAAGGTATTTCTGGTCCTTTATAAAGAATATATACCATCTTGTAATCAATCATCTATCACTTGGGGTAGGAACACTAGTATTTCATTGCTACAAATATGGATTATTGAAAAAAAAAAAATAAGACATGTATTGGGATATTTCTCT